TTTTTTTTTTATTTTATATATAAAAAAAATTAAAATTGGTTTAATAATATATTTGAATTAAAAATTCATCTATTGATTTATTTATATATATTAAACATTTAATATATTAATATTTAATATTAATATATTAAATATAATTTTATAATTATTAATTATATTAATTTAATATAATTTATTTGAATTATAAAAATTTAAATAGCAATTTAGGTATTTAATTTAATATTATGAAAAAAAAAAAAGAGAAATTATTGAATATTTAATAATTAATATTAAATATTTTATATACTTATTTTTTTTATATATTAAATATTTAATATATATATGTTTATATATTAATATATTTATAAATTATATATATATATATATATATTAATTAATTTGTATTAATATTAGTATAAAAATTATATTTTATTTTTTTATATATATTATTTAATAAATATTTTAATATAAAAAAAAAAAAAAAAAATCTATATGAAAAAATTATATATATAAATAAATTTTTTATGATTTATTGAATTTAATTTAAATTTATTTTACATGTAAATTTTAGTGTTAATTTTTAATTATTTTGATAATAATTATTAATATTTGCAGTAATTAATATTAAAAATTTAAGAAATTAAGATTTAGTAATATTTAATTTATTAACAAATTTTGTGCCAGCAGTTGCGGTTATACAAAAAATAATTTAAATTTTATCAGTATATAATGAATAAAAATTATTAATTAAATTAAATATTAAATTATTAAGTGAAATTTTAATTTAATTAAAATTTATATTAATTTTATGATTTATTAAATTTTATAAAAAACTAGGATTAGATACCCTATTATTAAAAATTAAATTTATAATACTAAAATAGTAGATAATAATTTATTGAAACTTAAATAATTTGGCGGTATTTTAGTTCATTTAGAGGAATCTGTTTAATAATTGATAATCCACGAATAAATTTACTTAATTTAATATTTTGTATATCGTTGTTAAATAAATATTTTTTAATAGAAATAATATTTTAAAATTTTTATATAAAATTAGTTCAGATCAAGATGCAGATTATAATTAAGAATATAATGGATTACAATAAATAAATTTAAATGAATAACATTTTTTAATAAATGTTTGAAGGTGGATTTAAATGTAATTTTAATTAATTTATTAAAATGATTATAAATTAAAATATGTACATATTGCCCGTCACTTTCATTAATAAATTGGAATAAGTCGTAACAAAGTAGAGGTACTGGAAAGTGTTTCTAGAAAGAACAAATTAGAGCTTGATAAAAGTATTTCATTTACATTGAAAAGATATTATATTATAATTAATTTGAGGGGGATAAATTAATAAAGTATAAATTAATAAAAAAATTTTTAATATTAAATAATTTTAATGGGGGTTAAAGTATATTTAATAGAAAAAATAATAAAAATTTATAGAAAATTAGTATTGTAAAAGAAATTTGAAATATATTGAAAATAAATTTATATAAAAGTAAATTTAATTTATTGTATCTTGTGTATCAGAGTTTATTAATAATTATTTTTATATAAAAATATTCTCGAATTTAAAAGAGATAATTAATTATTAAAGTTAATGTTGAATAATTATTTTAAATAATTAATTTGAAATGAAATGTTAATCGTTTTTAAATATATCTAGTTTTTTTAGAAAAAAATTTAATTTTAAATTTTAAAAGAAAAATATAATTTTTATTAATAAAAATTATATTTTTAAAATTAAATATTTTAAGGGATAAGCTTTAAAATAAATTTTTATAATAAATTTTAATAATAATTGAAATTTTTAAAATTTATATTGTTTAAAAATTATAATTTTTTATAAATAATTTCAATTTAATTAAAATTTAAAATTTATTTAATTTTTTATTAAAAAATATTTTATAATAATTTAAATTTAGATATAATGATAAAATTAGTATATAATTTTATTAAATAAAAATAATTTATTATTTAATAATTTAAAAAAAGGAATTCGGCAAAAATTTATATTCACTTGTTTATCAAAAACATGTCTTTTTGATTAATAATTTAAAGTCTAATCTGCCCACTGATAATTTATTAAAGGGCTGCAGTATTTTGACTGTACAAAGGTAGCATAATCAATAGTCTCTTAATTGGTGACTTGTATGAAAGATTTAATGAGATATATACTGTCTCTTTTTAATTTATAAAATTTAATTTTTTAGTTAAAAAGCTAAAATAAATTTAAAAGACGAGAAGACCCTATAGAGTTTTATATTTAAATAAATTGAAATTATTTATAAAATTTAAAATTTTAATTTATAATAAATATTTTATTGGGGTGATAAAAAAATTAAAAGAACTTTTTTTATAAATTTACATTAATAAATGAATAAAGGATCCGTAATTTACGATTAAAAGAAAAAATTACCTTAGGGATAACAGCGTAATTTTTTTTTTTAGTTCAAATAAGAAAAAAAGTTTGCGACCTCGATGTTGGATTAAGATAAAATTTAAATGCAAAAGTTTAAAATTTTTGATCTGTTCGATCATTAAAATCTTACATGATCTGAGTTCAAACCGGTGTAAGCCAGGTTGGTTTCTATCTTTAGATTAATAAAATATTTTAGTACGAAAGGATTAAATATTTAAAATAATTTTATATGTAAAGAATTTTAATAATAGTTTAATATATAAATATAAACTATTTTGGCAGAAAAAATGTAATGATCTTAGAAATCATTAATATATAATTTAATTATATATGTAGTAGATGATAATAAAGGATATAATAATAATAATTTTAGGAATATTAATTTTGATTTTAGGGGTATTGATTGGAGTTGCTTTTTTAACATTATTAGAGCGTAAGGTTTTAGGATATATTCAAATTCGGAAGGGGCCTAATAAAGTTGGTTATATAGGAATTTTACAACCTTTTTCAGATGCTATTAAATTATTTACTAAGGAGCAAATTTTTCCTGTTTATTCTAATTATATTTCTTATTATTTTTCTCCAATTGTTAGTTTTATTTTATCTTTGATAATTTGAATATTAATTCCTTATTATTTTAATATAATTAGATTTAATTTGGGAATTTTATTTTTTTTATGTTGTACAAGAATAGGGGTATATACTGTTATAGTTGCTGGATGATCATCAAATTCTAATTATTCTTTATTAGGAAGATTACGAGCTGTCGCTCAAACAATTTCTTATGAAGTAAGATTAGCATTGATTATATTATCAAGAATTATTTTAATTATAGATTTTAATATAATAATATTTTTTATTTATCAGAATTTAATTTGATTTTTTTTTTTAATATTACCTTTAAGATTATGTTGAATTTCTTCAAGATTAGCTGAAACTAATCGAACTCCTTTTGATTTTGCAGAGGGGGAAAGAGAATTAGTTTCAGGATTTAATATTGAATATAGAAGAGGGGGATTTGCTTTGATTTTTTTAGCTGAATATTCAAGAATTTTATTTATAAGAATATTATTTATTTTAATATATATAGGAGGTTATAATATATCTTTGTTATTTTATTTAAAAATAAGATTAATTTCATTTTTATTTATTTGAGTTCGTGGAACATTACCTCGATATCGATATGATAAATTAATGTATTTATCTTGAAAAAGATATTTACCTATTTCTTTAAATTATTTATTATTTTTTATAGGTTTAAAAATTTTTTTAAGTTAGTTATTAATTTTAGTATAAATTAATAGAATAAATTTATTCTTTCTTAAGTTTTCAAAACAAATGCTTTAACAAGCTCATTAATTATTAATTAAAGATTAAATTATCTCAAAATTTATTTATAATAGGATTAATAATAAAATAAGAAAAGTATAAAATGGTAAGTAATTGTCCAGTAATAATATAAGGATTTTCTACAGGACGAGCCCCAATTCAAGTTAATAAAATAATAATAGATACTATAGATCAAAATAGTATTTGATTAATAGGATAAAATTGAATTCCTTGAATTTTTTTATTAAAAGTTAAAGGAGGAATAATTAAAATTAAAACAGATATTATTAGTGCAATAACTCCTCCTAATTTATTAGGAATAGAACGTAAAATTGCATAAGCAAATAAAAAATATCATTCGGGTTGAATATGAATTGGGGTTACTAAAGGGTTAGCAGGAATAAAATTATCAGGGTCTCCTAAGAGATAAGGATTAATTAATGTTAATATAATTAATAATATTAATATAATAATAAATCCAATTAAATCTTTAAAAGTAAAAAATGGATGAAAAGGAATTTTATCTAAATTTCTATTAATTCCTAAAGGATTATTAGAACCTGTTTGATGTAAGAATAATAAATGAATTATTGTTAATATTAAAATAATAAATGGAAATAAAAAGTGAAATGAATAAAAACGAGTTAAAGTAGCATTATCAACAGCAAATCCTCCTCAAATTCAATTTACTAATATTGTTCCTAAATAAGGGATAGCTGATAAAAGATTAGTAATAACTGTAGCCCCTCAAAATGATATTTGTCCTCAAGGTAAAACATATCCTATAAATGCTGTAGCCATTAAAATAAATAAAATAATAATTCCTATTATTCAGGTATATTTTAAATTAAATGATTCATAGTAAATTCCTCGACCAATATGTAAGTAAATACAGATAAAAAAAAATGAGGCACCATTAGCATGTAAAGTTCGAATTAATCACCCATAATTAACATTTCGGCAAATATAATTAACGCTATAAAAAGCTAATTCAATATTAGCGGTATAATATATGGTTAAAAATAATCCTGTTAAGATTTGAATAATTAAACATAATGCTAATAATGATCCAAAATTTCATCATAATGAAATATTGGAGGGAGAGGGTAAATCAATTAATGATCTATTTATAATTTTAATTAAAGGATGAGTTTTTCGTAAAGGTAAAAATTTATTTATCATTAGTATTAGATTAAGAATTAATTTGATAATCGTAAAGGACCAAAGAAGATATTAGTAATATTTACTACAGCTACTAAAGTAATAAATAAATAAATAATTAATATTATTATTATTAAGTGGGTATAATTATTATATAATTTTGATAAATTAATTTTATTTTCATTATTAAAAAAATTAAATATATTTCTAAAGTTATTTATTTCATAATTATTAATAAAATTTAGTCAATTTATATTATATATATATGAATATCTTAATAGAATTGATATTATAAGAATAAAAATTAAAATTATTTTTATAAAAAAATTATTATAAAATATTTCATTAGAAGCAATTCTTGATACATAAATGAATAATACTAATAATCCCCCTAAGAATACTAAAAATAAAATATATGAAAATCAATATGTATTAATTAATATACCTGATAATAAACAGGTTAATAAAGTTTGAAATAAAATTATTAATCCTATAGATAAGGGATGATTAAAAAAAAATATTATAATAGAAAATATTATAATTAATAAAGATAAAAATATTTTTAAAATTTCAAAGAATAGTTTAAAAAAAATAATAATTTTGGAGATTATTGATAAAGAATTTCTTTTTCTTTGAAGTTTTTAAAGTAATATACTTATTTTTGATTTACAAGACCAATATTTTAATTTTAAATTATAAAAACAAATGATAAATTTAAATATATGATTTATTATTTTTATTATATTTTTATGTGGAAATATGATTTTTATTTCTAAACATAAACATTTATTAATTGTTTTATTAAGATTAGAATTTATTGTATTAAGAGTATTTTTTTTAATAATAATTTATTTAAATTATATTGAATATGATATATATATATTGATAATTTTTTTATTATTTACTGTTTGTGAAGGGGCATTAGGTTTATCAATTTTAGTTTCTATGATTCGAACATATGGTAATGATTATTTTAAAAGATTTAATTTATTATAAATGATAAAATTTTTAATAATAATAATTTTTATAATTCCTTTATGTTTTATAAAAAATATATTTTGATTGGTGCAAATGATGTTAATATTAATTATATTTATTTTTATAAATTTAAGTTTGAATATTAATAATTTTTGTAATTTAAGATATATAATAGGTTGTGATTTAATTTCTTTTGGGTTAATTTTATTAAGAATTTGAATTTGTATATTAATAATTATAGCAAGAGAATTATTATATAAGAATAATTTTTACATTAATTTTTTTTTATTAAATATTATTGTTTTATTAATTATACTATATTTAACTTTTAGAATATTAAATTTATTTATATTTTATTTATTTTTTGAGGGGAGATTAATTCCGACTTTAATATTAATTATTGGTTGAGGATATCAACCTGAACGAATTCAGGCTGGAATATATTTATTATTTTATACTTTATTTGCTTCTTTACCAATATTAATAGGAATTTTTTTTATTTTTAATTATTTAAATTATTTAACTATTTATTTTATAAAATTTTTTAATATAAATTTATATTTATTATATATATCAATAATTTTAGCTTTTTTAGTTAAAATACCTATATATTTTTTACATTTATGATTACCTAAAGCTCATGTTGAAGCTCCAGTATCTGGTTCAATAATTTTAGCGGGAATTATATTAAAATTAGGAGGGTACGGATTATTGCGGATTTTAATTCTTTTTCAAGGTATTGGTAGAAAAATAAATTTTATTTGAATTATTATTAGATTATTAGGGGGATTATATATTAGTTTAAATTGTTTTTGTCAAGTAGATATAAAATCTTTAATTGCTTATTCATCTGTTGCACATATAAGATTAGTAATTGCGGGAATTATAACAATAAATTATTGAGGTTATTTAGGTTCTTATATTATAATAATTGGTCATGGATTATGTTCATCGGGGATATTTTGTTTAGTAAATATTAATTATGAACGTTTACATAGTCGAAGATTATTTATGAATAAGGGTATAATAAATTTTATACCTTCAATAAGTTTATGATGATTTTTATTAATATCTTCTAATATAGCAGCTCCACCTTCTTTAAATTTGATAGGGGAAATTAGATTAATTAATAGATTAGTAAGTTGATCTTGATTATCAATAATTATATTAATTATAATATCTTTTTTTAGAGCAGGTTATAGATTATATTTATATTCATATACTCAGCATGGTAAATATAATTTAAGAATTTATAGATTTTATACTGGGGTTTCTCGTGAATATTTAATATTAATTTTACATTGATTACCTTTAAATATATTAATTTTAAAAATTGAATATTTTATAATTTGATTTTAATTAATTTAAATAATTTAATAAAAATATTGATTTGTGGAGTCAAAAATATGAGAAATCATTTTAAATTATTAAAAATTATTCAATTTGTTTTATTAGATTTTTTTTTTTATTTTTTTTTAGAATAATGAATTTTTTTTTTTTAATTTATTTTATTATAAAAAATATAATTTTATTTTTAGAATGGGAAATTATTTCTTTTAATTCTATGAATATTGTTATATCTATTATTTTAGATTGAATATCATTGTTATTTATAATATTTGTATTTATAATTTCATCTTCGATTATTTATTATAGAAAAAGATATATAAGATCTGAAATAAATTTAAATCGATTTATTGTTTTAGTGTTATTATTTGTTTTTTCAATAGTTTTATTAATTATTAGTCCTAATATAATTAGAATTTTTTTAGGTTGAGATGGATTAGGATTAGTTTCTTATTGTTTAGTAATTTATTATCAAAATATTAAGTCTTATAATGCTGGAATATTAACTGCTTTATCTAATCGAATTGGGGATGTTATAATTTTAATAGTAATTTCTTGAATAATAAATTATGGAAGTTGAAATTATATTTTTTATTTAAGTTTTATAAATAATGATTATTCAATAAAGATTATTGGAGTTTTATTAATTATTGCAGCTATAACTAAAAGAGCTCAAATTCCTTTTAGTTCTTGATTACCAGCCGCTATAGCAGCTCCAACTCCTGTTTCAGCTTTAGTTCATTCTTCTACATTAGTAACTGCTGGGGTTTATTTATTAATTCGATTTAATATATTATTAATTGATATATTTTTTTTTAAGGTATTATTATTATTATCTGGATTAACAATATTTATAGCTGGGATTTCTGCTAATTATGAGTTTGATTTAAAAAAAATTATTGCATTGTCAACTTTAAGACAATTAGGATTAATAATAAGAATTTTAAGTATAGGATTACCGGAATTAGCTTTTTTTCATTTATTAACACATGCTATATTTAAAGCTTTATTATTTATATGTGCTGGAGTAATTATTCATATAATAAATGATAATCAAGATATTCGTTTTATAGGTGGGATTAGATTATATATTCCAATAACTTCATTATGTATAAATATTTCTAATTTAGCTTTATGTGGAATTCCCTTTTTAGCTGGATTTTATTCTAAGGATTTAATTTTAGAAATAGTAAGAATAAGAAATTTAAATATGTTTATTTTTTTTTTATATTATTTTTCTACTGGTTTAACAATATTTTATACAATTCGTTTGTTGATATATTTAATAATTAACGATTATAATTTATTTTCTGTGTATAATTTATATGATGAGGATTATATTATATTAAAAAGTATATTTTTATTATTATTTATAAGTTTAATTACAGGTAGATTTTTAATATGAATAATTTTTAATTATCCCTATATAATTTATTTATCATTTAATATAAAAATAATAGTTATTTATGTTAGATTAATTGGTATATATATAGGATATTTAATTAGTAATATGGAAATTTATTCTTTAAATAAGTTTTTATTAATTTATAATTTAAGAAATTTTTTATCTTTAATATGATTTATGCCAAGTTTATCTACTTATGGTTTGAATTATTATTTTTTAAATTATAGTCAAGGTTTAATGAAAAATATTGATATAGGTTGAATAGAGATATATAGAGGTCAAGGTATGTTTAATATTATTAAAAATTATTCAATTTTTTATTATTTATATCAAATAAATAATTTTAAAATTTATTTATTTAGATTTATTTTATGAATAGTAATTTTTTATTTTATATTATTAATTTAAAATTTAAATAGCTTATATAGAGTGTAATATTGAAGATATTAAGGAGATTATATAATCTTTAAATATTTATAAAAAAATTTTTTTATTTTTACAATGAAAATGTAATGTTTTATTTAAACTATATAAATAAATTTATTAAGATTTTTAAAATAGAAATATTAATGATTTTAATCACTATAAATTAAGTTAGCAGCTTAATTGTAATATATTTCTTATTTAATTGGAATATAATATTCAATATTATCATTAACAGTGATATACCTCTATTTGGTTTCAATTAATATAAATAAGGAGTTAAATAACTCATTCTTTTAAGTCGAAATTAAATGCAATTTATTGCTTCTTATTTTAAGATGAATTGATAAATCAATATTTTTTGAGTGCAAATCAAATGTTTTATTTAAACTATAATCCTTAATTAGTTCAATTGAGTATATTTTGATTTCATTCATGGTATAACCCTAATAATAAAATAATTAAGAAAAAAAATCTAATTTTTATTAATATAATAAAATTAACTAAATTAAATAATATAATAATTGGGAAAAGAAGAGCAATTTCAATATCAAAAATTAAAAAAATTACTGTAATTAAAAAAAAATGTAAAGAAAATGGAATTCGTGCTGATGATTTAGGGTCAAATCCACATTCAAATGGAGAACATTTTTCTCGATCTGAAAATGATTTTTTTGATAGAATTATAGACAATAATATTATAATATTAGAAATAATAATAATTAGTATTGATAAAATTAATAATAAGATAATTATTTATATTAAAAATAAATTAAACTTTTTGATTGGAAATCAAATATACTAAATATATTATATAAATAAATTAATTTCCTCATCAATAAATAGAAATATAAAGGAATAATCATACTACATCAACAAAGTGTCAATATCATGCTGCTGCTTCAAATCCAAAATGATGTTTGTTTGAAAAATGATTATTTAAATGACGAAAAAAACATGTTGTTAAAAAAATTGTTCCAATGATTACATGTAATCCATGAAATCCTGTTGCTATAAAAAAAGTTGATCCATAAATTCTATCAGCAATTGTAAAAGGTGCATCAAAATATTCATATACTTGGAGAATAGTAAAATAAATTCCTAATGTAATAGTAATAAATAATCTTTGTTTAGTTTGAGAGTAGTTATTTTCTATTAGTGCATGATGAGCTCAAGTTACAGTTACTCCTGATCTAATTAAAATAATAGTATTTAATAAAGGAATTTGAAATGGATTAAATGGGGTAATACTTAAAGGAGGTCATAAAGTTCCAATTTCAATATTAGGGGATAAACTGCTATGAAAAAAAGCCCAAAAAAAAGATAAAAAAAAAAATACTTCTGAAATAATAAAAAGAATTATACCTCATCGTAATCCTTTTGAAACTAATATGGTATGTTTACCTTGTATGGTTCTTTCTCGACAAATATCTCGTCATCATTGATATATAGTTATAATAATAATTATATAACCTAAAATTATTAAATTTATATTAAAGTTATGGAATCATTTAATTATACCAGTAACTAAAGTTATTACTCCAATAGCTCCTGTTAAAGGTCATGGTCTATAGTCTACTAAATGGTATGGATGATTATTATTTATCATTAATTTACTTCTCTAGAATAAAGGGTTCTAAGAATAGAAATTACATAAGATTGAATAATAGCAACAGCAGATTCTAAGATTAATAATAAAATTTGTATAAAAATTAAAATAAATAATATAAAGAATGATAAGTTAGAGTTAGTTCTTCTTAATAAAGTTAGTAATAAATGTCCTGCAATTATATTAGCAGTTAAACGAATAGCTAAAGTTCCGGGTCGAATAATATTTCTAATAGTTTCAATTAATACTATAAATGGTATTAAAATATTTGGAGTTCCTTGAGGAATTATGTGAATAAATATATGTTGATAATTATTAATTCATCCATATAATATAAATCTAATTCATAATGATAAAGAAATTGATAATGAAATGGTTAAATGACTTGTTCTAGTAAAAATATAAGGAAATAAACCTAAAAAATTATTAAATAAAATAAAAGAAAATAATGAAATAAAAATAAAAGTTGATCCATTAAATCTATTAATACCTAATAATATTTTAAATTCATTATGAAGTTTATTAATAATAAAATTTCAAAAAATATAATGTCGATTGGGTATTAATCAAAAAGAATATGGAATAAATATTAATCCAATAAAGGTTCTAATTCAATTTAGAGATAAATTAAATAAATTTGTTGTAGGATCAAAAATTGAAAATAAGTTACTTATCATTTTCAATTTATTTTTTTGAATTTTTTATTAAAATAAAATAATTTTTTAAAATTAATATTAAAAATATAATAATTTATAATATTAAATAAAATAAAAATTATAATAAAAAAAAAAAAAGATAGTAATCAATTAATAGGTATTATTTGAGGAATAAAAGAATATTACTAATGTAATAATATAAATTTGACATATTTATGTTATATATTTTAACTAATTCTTTCATTAGAAGTAATTGCTAATTTACTATTAAATGGTTTAAGAGACCATTACTTGCTTTCAGTCATCTAATGATGAATAATTATTAATTCAATTAATAAAATTTTTAATAGAAATTCTTTCAACTACAATAGGTATAAAACTATGATTAGCTCCACAAATTTCTGAACATTGACCAAAAAAAATTCCTGGACGATTAATAAAAAATCTAGTTTGATTTAATCGTCCAGGATTAGCATCTACTTTTACCCCTAATGATGGGATAGTTCATGAGTGAATTACATCAGTAGCAGTTACTATAATTCGAATTTGATTATTTATAGGTAAAATAATTCGATTATCAACATCTAATAAACGAAAATTTTCAAGGATATTTTTATTATATTGAACTATATATGAATCAAATTCAATATTATTAAAATCTGAGTATTCATAACTTCAATATCATTGATGTCCAATGGATTTTAAAGTAATTAAAGGGTTGTTAAGTTCATCTAATAAATATAATAAACGTAGTGAAGGTAGAGCAATAAAAATTAATGTAATTGCGGGGATAATAGTTCAAATTAATTCAATTATTTGCCCTTCTAATAAAAATCGATTAATAAGTTTATTAAAAAATAAAATAAATATTAAATAACCTACTAAAATAGTAATTATAATTAAAATAATTAAAGTATGATCATGGAAAAAAATAATTTGTTCTATTAATGGTGAAGCACCATTTTGAAGATTTAAATTAGATCAAGTTGGCATTTCTAAAAAAAGGATAATCCTTTATAAATGGGGTTTAAATCCATTACATATGATCTGCCATATTAGAAATTTCTTAAAATAGGTAATTCATTGTAAGAATGTTCTGTAGGAGGTAGATTTTGTAATCATTCAATTGAAGAAGATATATTTAATGAAAATAAAATTATACGTTGATTAATTATTGATTCTCAAATAATTATTATTATTATTATTATTGATAGTAAAGAAATATAAGAACCAAATGAAGAAATAATATTTCATGAAGTAAAATTATCAGGATAATCAGAATATCGTCGAGGTATACCTGATAAACCTAAAAAATGTTGAGGAAAAAAAGTTAGGTTTACTCCAATAAATATTGATAAAAATTGAATTTTTAATAAATAAGGATTTAAAGATAATCCTGTAAATAGAGGATATCAGTGAATAAATCCTCCTATAATTGCAAATACTGCTCCTATAGATAAAACATAATGAAAATGAGCTACAACATAATAAGTATCATGTAATGTTACATCAATAGAAGAATTAGCTAAAATTACTCCAGTTAATCCTCCGACTGTAAATAAAAAAACAAATCCTAATCTTCATAAAATAGATGGTCTATAATTAATTTGTGATCCATGTAATGTTGCTAATCAGCTAAAAATTTTAATTCCTGTTGGTACAGCAATAATTATAGTTGCAGAAGTAAAATAGGCTCGAGTATCAATATCTATTCCTACAGTAAATATATGATGAGCTCATACAATAAATCCTAATAAACCAATTGCTATTATAGCATAAATTATTCCTAAACATCCAAAAGTTTCTTTTTTTCCACTTTCTTGAGAAATAATGTGAGAAATTATTCCAAATCCTGGTAAAATTAAAATATAAACTTCTGGATGACCAAAAAATCAAAATAAATGTTGATATAAAATAGGATCTCCACCTCCTGCAGGATCAAAAAATGAAGTATTAAGATTTCGATCTGTTAAAAGTATTGTAATAGCACCTGCTAAAACAGGTAAAGATAATAATAAAAGTAAAGCAGTAATTCCTACAGCTCATACAAAAAGAGGTATTTGATCAAATGATATATGATTAATTCGTATATTAATAATAGTTGTAATAAAATTAATAGCTCCTAAAATAGATGAAATTCCAGCTAAATGTAAGGAAAAAATAGCTAAATCAACTGATGTTCCTCTATGGGCAATATTAGATGATAAAGGAGGATAAACTGTTCATCCAGTTCCTGCTCCATTTTCAACAATTCTTCTAGAAATTAATAAAGTTAATGAGGGAGGTAATAATCAAAATCTTATATTATTTATTCGTGGGAAAGCTATATCAGGAGCTCCTAATATTAATGGAACTAATCAATTTCCAAATCCTCCAATTATAATTGGTATAACTATAAAAAAGATTATAATAAAAGCATGAGCTGTTACAATAGAGTTGTAAATTTGATCATCTCCAATTAAAAATCCAGGATTACCTAATTCAGTTCGAATTAATAATCTTAAAGAAGTTCCTACTATTCCTGCTCAAATACCAAAAATAAAATATAAAGTTCCAATATCCTTATGATTTGTTGAATAAAGTCATTTTCGCTAATAAAATGGCTGAGTATAAGCGATAAATTGTAAATTTATTAACGAGAAAAATCTCTTTTATTAGATAAGCCTTATAGTCAATAATGATATAAAATTGCAAATTTTAAGGGGTAAATTATATAATACTAAGGCTTAAAGAAATTTCTTTATTTATAATTTTGAAAATTATTAGTTTATATAACTTAAAACCTTTATATAAATATAAAAGTTCTAAAAATTATACCTAGTAAAGAAATTATTCTAAAAGTATTTATAATTAATAATAAATAATTTTTTATAAAATTTTTAAATCATTTTATTTTTAAATAATTAAATATAATAGATGAATATATAATTCGAATATAAAAAAATAATATAATTAATCTTATTATAATAAAAATAAATCTAATAATAAATAATTTGTTTAAAATAAGAAAATTAATAATAATTCATTTAAGAGAAAATCCTAAAAAGGGAGGTAATCCCCCTAAAGATAAAAAATTAATTAATAAAGATATTTTTAAGGAAAATTTTATATTTATAATAAATAATTGATTGATATAATAAATATTTATTATGTTAAAAAAAAAACATATAATTCTAATTAAAAATGAATATACTATTAAATAAAAAATTCATAAATTTTCTGTTATTATTAATGCTGCTAATATTCAACCTAAATTATTAATAGATGAAAATGATAATAATTTTCGTAATGATGTTTGGTTAATTCCTCCTATTGTTCCTACAATAACATTAAAAATTATAATAAATATTAAAAAATTGTTATTTATATAATAAGATAATAAAATTATTGGGGAAATTTTTTGTCATGTTATTAAAATGAAACAATTAAATCAAGATAAACCTTCAATAATATTAGGAAATCAGAAATGGAAGGGGGTTGATCCTATTTTTATTAATATAGAAGAATTAATTAAAATAGAAAATAAATTATTAATTTCAAAATTTTTTAATAAAATTATTTTTAATAAAATTGAAAATAAAAAATTAATAGATGCAATTGATTGAGTAAGAAAATATTTTAAAGCTGCTTCAGATGATAAAAGATTTTTTGAATTGGAAATTAGGGGGATAAATCTTAATAAATTGATTTCTAACCCAATTCAACATCCTAATCAAGAATTAGCTGAGATGGAAATTAAAGTTCTAAAAAAAAGAATAAAATAAAAAAATATCTTATTTGAATTTAAATTGAAAAAAATCTAAAATAGGGGGTTAGTTTTGTATCATAAATTCAATAAATATATTTTAGTGTAAGAGGCACAATAGTTTTTGATTCTATTAGATATAGTTTAATTCTATAAAATATAATAAAGGTAGAAATCTACTTAATTTATTCTATCAGAATAATCCTTTAATCAGGCACTTTATTTTTAAAAAAAAGGGGTTTCCTTTATATTTGAGGTATGAGCCCAAAAGCTTAAATTTAGCTTATTTTTAA